CGTAGAAGATGAGATCAGTAAATGGCAATTCACTGAAACTGAATCCTTGTGAGATCGTCAATATTGTACCGAGGGTGCTTTTAGAGTATACCGAATCAGTATAGCTATCCTTCTTCTGACACAGCAATGCGTTTTGAATCAGTATCAAAATAAAGTGCTATATAATTTTTTCTTACTTTTTTGTTGTTTATTGATGTAGACCCAGACACTATTGAATAGAAAACTCCTTGCTCGAGTATATGAGTTCTGTCCATTACAAACCAAACCAGAAGTACGTAAATTCGACGAGTGAATGTCGAAGAATTTATGAAGGAGATTATCATATTCCCATAATGCAATTAGATGTAAACTCTGTTTATTTCCTTTTCGTTATTGTAGACGATCCTTTTTGAATTTTTTTTTAGAAAAAAATTAGTTATCTAGTAAAAGTCCCACTAGGAGATATTCTTTGATTACAAAAATTGTAATAATCATGTAATAATCAATATTTTTCAGCCGCACGTTTTTGTATTAGATCTTTAGATCTAAAAGATTCTGTCTTGACCTAACTACAAGTCTGGAACTTTACTTTATAATATATAAATAGAGAGATAATAATAAATAGAGAAATAATAATAAATAGAAAAATAAAAAATGGATAAATAAGAATAGAATTGCAATTAATAGTCTTAGAATCGAGTGGGAATCCAAAAAGAGTTTATCTTTTCGAATAATCTGCTTGTGCAATACTTTTTCTCATTCAAGATATTATCTAGGTGGGCACATTTTTTCATCTAATGAGTAAAAAAAGAGTGTTAGCTTAATAAAAACCCTTTTCTAATTTGTTGACTCATGAATTAACCAATGAATCTCTTGAATCGAAATCGCGGGATAAGCATGAGTAGATGTAACAGATCATGAATCAATTTATTATTCTATGTTAGTGTTAATGATTGATGACTCAAAAAACTTCAATCAAAAAGGTAAATTTAGGTACATGCTTTCTATCCATATGCCATATGTATAAAAAAAATATTTGATTTTATTTAGTTATGCTTACTATAACAGGTTATTTCGGGTTTTTACTAGCAGCTTTAACTATAACCTCAGGCCTTTTTATTGGGCTGAGCAAGATACGACTTATTTGAAATTAATTGACTGAAGAATTCAAAAAGAAACTCTTTCTGTAGGATTCTATGTATTATATAGTTTCTTAACATATCAATTGCCGATTAGTAGTCGTTGAGATTCACGGGAAATTCCTATTAATATTTAGAGATAGATATTACCTCTTTTTTTACCTTTCCTTTCAAATCAAATAAAAAAAATGATTGAAGTTTTTCTTTTTGGAATTGTCTTGGGTTTAATTCCTATTACTTTAGCTGGATTATTCGTAACGGCATTTTTACAATACAAACGCGGTGATCAGTTGGACTTTTGATTAATTACTACTTCTTGTCTCGTGACCCACCCATTTTCTTTAATTCACAGGATATCAAATTGAGATAGCTGCATGCGTTAGTAAAACTTTTTGAGCGTAATTAATTTAACCTAACAAAAACGGAATCACGCTCTGTAGGACTTGAACCTACGACATTGGGTTTTGGAGACCCACGTTCTACCGAACTGAACTAAGAGCGCTTTCTTAATAAGATTTCGTTTTTTTAACCCTAATACATCTTACATACATAATCTTTCATTTATAGTATGAAAAAATGAAAGATTATGTATGTCCACTTTAATCTTAATCGGTCTCAATTGATCCCTTGTTACTGTATCAGAGGAGAAGTCATAGGTAGGGATGACAGGATTTGAACCTGTGACATTTTGTACCCAAAACAAACGCGCTACCAAGCTGCGCTACATCCCTTTCAATTGGTCTACAGTGTCATTGTAGAGAATTCCTGCCTTGTTTTCCAGATCCTTTTTTCATTAATATATTCATTTATCTTACCCTTTCTGCTTTTTGGTCTCATATGATATACCATATATAATAAACAAAGAAACTTCATTTTTTTCAAATGCTCAACAAAGGGGCTTTTTGTTACGAAAGGGCAAATTTTTTATACGGAATTGTTATCCATTAGGGATTCCGTGTACAAATACAAGTGGCCCTTAATCCTTAACTGCAACTAGCTATGTATCTGATCATATATGTATTAGCCTTATGTAATGTATTACAATAAAGAAGGAGGATTTTTAATGCGAGATCTAAAAACATATTTATCTGTGGCACCAGTACTAAGTACTATATGGTTCGGCTCTTTAGCAGGTCTATTGATAGAGATCAATCGTTTCTTCCCAGATGCGCTGACATTTCCTTTTTTTTCATTCTAGTTATTGACATGGGGGGGTTTTAATAAGATTAGAGATACAATTCCATATCCGAAATTACATCTCACCCCCGTTTTTCTCTTTTTTCCTTTTTTGAATTCCAAGAAAGGATGAAAGAGAAAGAATAAAAGTCGATTCAATCGAAACTAAAATAGGTTTACAGTTTTAATCAAATTAATAGAGTGAAAAACGAAAAGGAAATGTCAGTCTAGGGCAAGTGTATCATACAAGGTCCTTAACAAAATTTACTACAATTAGATTAGAAATATAGTTAATTGTATTACTTATTAATTACTATCTATTGATTGCAACGAAATCTTTTCTAATTTGGTTTCGTTCTTTTTTTTTTCTTTAGATAAAAATATAGAAGAGTTGACTGAATCAAAAACCCAAAGGAGTTTCATGGCCAAGAGTAAAGATGTACGAGTAACTATTATTTTGGAATGTATCAGTTGTGTTCGAAACAGTGTTAATACAGACTCAAGGGGTATTTCCAGATATATTACACAAAAGAATCGACACAATACGCCTAGTCGATTGGAATTGAGAAAATTCTGCCCCTGTTGTTCCAAACATACGACTCATGGGGAGATAAAAAAATAAACGGAACAGTCAAAATGACATATTATAATATATTATAATATCTAAATATAGATTCGAATCTAAATAAACCCATCTATAAACAACCCCAATCCTATTTTTGAATTAGAATTTATTTTAAATCCGACCGAAATAGGATTTCTGGAAAAGGAATAAACAAACCATGGATAAATCCAAACGACCCTTTCTTAAATCGAAGCGATCTTTTCGTAGACGTTTGCCCCCGATCCAATCGGGGGATCGAATTGATTATAGAAACATGAGTTTAATTAGTCGATTTATTAGTGAACAAGGAAAAATATTGTCAAGACGCGTAAATAAATTGACCTTGAAACAACAACGATTAATTACTACTGCTATAAAACAAGCTCGTATTTTATCTTTGTTACCTTTTCTTAATAACGAGAAACAGTTTGAAAGAACTGAGTCGACTGCTCAAACAATAGGCCTTAGAACTAGAAATAAATAGGTTTAGTTTTTTTTAATCGAATAAAAATTGCAATTCGAACTGAACTTAGGTTGGTGTTGTGTTCGAAAAATAGGATAATCTAGATTTGATTCGTGTGTCATAATAAAAAAAGCCGCGGGGCCGAATAAATCATTTTTTATTAAACTCTTTTGTTCATTTTGACAACTTTATCTTAATCTTATCCTATTTTATACTCTACCTTCCCGGAGTTGATTCTCCGGGGAATTCCATTCAAATTACTCCAATGGATCCAATATTTCATTTGAAATCATATAAAGACAATTCCTATTTAATATAGCTAGTTGTGCAAGTATTTTACGATTTAAAAGCAATTGACTTTTGTACAGATCATTTATTAGTCTACTATAACTATAAGATACTCCTTTATTGCGAATTACTGCATTTATCCGAGTAATCCACAAACGACGAAAATCTCTCTTTTTCTTATCTCGATCGCGATGAGCCGAAATTAAAGCTCGTATTTTCTGTTGAGTAATAGTTCGAGTAAGTCTTGAATGAGCCCCCCGAAAACTTGATGCAAATAAACGAATTTTGTTTCTACGTCTCCGAGCTATATATCCTCGTCTAATTCTAGTCATTGAATAAATGAAACTTTGAGGAATAACTAATTGAGTTTCTGTCTGTCAGTTATTCCTTTTCCCCTTACTGATTTTTTTATAACAAAACGGATTCTTCGGATATATAAAATAAAAATTCCAATGACTTTTGCTACTATAACCTTCCCAACCACAATTTTTTTCTTTTTTCGAAGTGAACTGTCTAAAAATAAGAAATTGCTTGATATCTAGTATCAATAACATAGTAAAATAGATATATATAGAATAAATAATAGAGTGGTTCCATCGTTTCTATGGTTACTTCTTAAACGGTGAGGTCCTCTCTATACACCGGAGCCTTTTCCTTCATTTAATGAATCTTATTTTTTGGTAACTTGTACAGTTCACACCGTTATGCGGCTCTACCCACGAATTATCCAGTAATAGGTCTTTTACAATGAGATCCACCTATACAGTAACGGTATTTAATTCTGAAGGTTAGCTGGGTAGCTGATCCTGTTAGGCCGTTCTTGGAAGTCTAAAATTTCTTCTGCTAAATAGGATTTCCCCCGCTTAATGAATAACCCTTTTGTTATCAATGGGGAATTGCTTCTCAGCTTATTGGATTTGCACCAACGGAAACCATAAATTTCATACACAATAAATAGGGGGATAGAAGATATTTTAGCCAGTGAACGGAAAAATTCCATTTGCGTTTTTATTCTATTTAGTTATTGGTACTGATCAGTCAGACGGATTACTACTGGTTGTTATTGGTTCCTTTCTTTTGTTCCAGCCCCTGATCTGAACGAGTCGCACATACACCCTAGTACATGTTCCCCGGCGCTGAGGACATCCCCTAAGAGCGGGGGATTTTGTGACATTTCGTATTGGCTGTCTTGTGTTTCTAATAAGTTGTTTAATAGTTGGCATGCTGAATCGTATACAGACTGAGCTGGTTTAGATCGCTCTTAACCGGATGCTTATGAAGTTTTTCGATTTAATAGACTATTAAAGAATTGGGTAAGACGATAAGTAAAATATCAATCAAATCGTGGTTGTGAAATCCTTGATATTTTCATTCAACTGCTACAAGATCCACAATTCCGTGAGCTTGGGCTTCTGTTGCTGACATAAAAACATCCCGTTCCATGTCTTCGGATATAACCCAAAAAGATTTACCTGTTCTTTGGACATAAACCATTGTGATAATTTCGCGCAGGTTCAGTAGTTCTTCCGCTTCCAGGACAAATTCTCCTGTTTGGGACTCATAAAAAGAACTCGCAGGTTGATGGATCATTACCCTGATGATATAATATACAAAAGGGTTTTGCAGAATGGAGTAAAGAGAAAGAGACTAACAAGAAAAAATAGAACCGTACAGGCATTTTTTACATATTGCATACGGCTCACGAATGGAATTTCCTATCAAAGATAAAATAGGATTTCTCATACCCAGATCGAAAATAGGTCCAATTACCACCCTTCTTTATTGGAGGAGTTCAAAATACTATGATGGTTCCGTTGCTTTATATATTTATTCCGTCTGTGATTCAGCAATCCCAAAGTTTCTTTTTGATGCGCTCAAATAAAATACGGAAAACTATTTCATAACATAAATTTATGCAGAGCTTTTCGGTGTGAAAAAGGTTTGTGACACTGAGATTCCGATAGATCAAAATAAATCAAATCGGAAATACTGAGTATTTCAGACTGCTCTTTCGATACATAATTTAATGGTTTGAGAAAAAATTATCATATCGAATTGGAAGTGCCATGCTATTATTACTCAAGATTCTGAATTTCATATGGCGAAGGCATAGACTTCTTTTTTTATCTCAAATAAAAAACTCATTGGCGCCAAGCGTGAGGGAATGCTAGACGTTTGGTAATTTCTCCCCCGACCAGGACAAAAGATCCCATTGAAGCGGCTAATCCCATGCATATTGTATGTACATCTGGTGGCACAAATTGCATGGTATCATAAACGGCGATTCCGGGTATTACCCATCCACCGGGGGAGTTTATAAATACATAAAGCTCTCTGTTACGATCTTCTATAGTGAGATATACCATAAGACCAATAAGTTGATTGGAGAGTTCGTTATCAACCTCTTGGCCTAAAAAAAGTAATCTTTCTCGATAAAGTCGGTTGATTAGGATAAAACTGTATCCCTTAGGAACCGTACATGCACCTTTTAATGCATACGGGTCAAAAGAATTGTGCAAAAAAGACTCAATGTATAGATTTCGGCTCCTGCTCTTTTTTTAAAAGCAAAATCGTTCTAACGAAGGAGCTTTTTCTTCTAGTGTTTGTTGTAAGAAAGAAAAGTTTGTAACCCTTTCACTAGAATTTCCCTCTAATATTCTAATATATAAAAATAGAAAAATTCATTAACCTTGTTGAATTAACTCCTCAATTGATGTATTGTTTCATCGAGATCCGCCCGCAATCACGATGTTATTTTCTTGTTCCTGAATGGGCCTCTTGAATTCTTTTAGGTTTATGCCTCTACTCCAGGTAAAGATAGTTCCGATTGTGATTTGCACATATAGGACAAATGGACCTACTACCATTTCTTTTTGCTACAAATTTTTGTTGAATCAATTTCATGTCTTCGGCCAAATTTTCGACACATTCAGCCTATTTTCCTTAATTAATTAACAGGGATTATTCGTATTTTTTCGTATAGGAAAAAAGAGAATTTCTAATGAGGTATCAATCAATAACCTAGTCAAATAGAAAAACTAGTAATACAAAATTTAGAATTCGAAATAGACACAGCAATCGTTGATATATTACTAAAGTACTTTTTTATAAACGGAGCCTGGATAATTTGATTGGTCCAACCAAGTCAACCATAAATTATTCTAATTGATAATATTAATCTGGATTCCCCTAAAATAGATCGAATTTCACTTCACGCTCCAAAATATTTCTTGGGCGAATCAGAGGATATCTCGATCGGGGGAGAGAACGGGGAAATCCCGTATGACCCAATATATCTGACAAGTCACACTATATGTCAACCCAAGATGCATCTTCCTCTCCAGGACTTCGAAAAGGTACTTTTGGAACACCAATAGGCATTAAATGAAAAAAATGAAGTAATCTATTTTACTTTGATGTGAAAACGTAATAGTGGGGGTAGTTTATTGTCTTCATAATAGTGGTCTTTATTTAGTTTACCATATCAAATTTGATCTATAGATTGGAGAAGCTCTTTGATAAAGGAAGTCAGAATGACTCAAGACAAATTCTTATAAATATACCCGTCGAATGATGAACAAGTAGGGATCCATTTGCTCATACAAAATGGTTTAACCACCCATTGCGTATTGATACTTATCGGGTATAGAATAGATCTGCTTCTCTTTGTTCCTATAAACAGAATTGTTCCATTATTAGCAATAGAACAAATAGTAATCCTTACTTCACGAGAATTTATTGAAAGGGGGGGTCCCTAGCATCATTATTTCCAATGCAATAAAGTTACATAGTATCTATTTTTCTTTCATAAAGGGGTATTTCCATGGGTTTGCCTTGGTATCGTGTTCATACCGTCGTATTGAATGATCCTGGTCGGTTGCTTGCTGTCCATATAATGCATACGGCTCTGGTTGCTGGTTGGGCCGGTTCAATGGCGTTATATGAATTAGCAGTTTTTGATCCTTCTGATCCCGTTCTTGATCCAATGTGGAGACAAGGTATGTTTGTTATACCCTTCATGACACGTTTAGGAATAACTAATTCATGGGGCGGTTGGAGTATTACAGGTGGAACTGTAACAAATCCAGGTATTTGGAGTTACGAAGGAGTGGCCGGGGCACATATTATGTTTTCGGGGTTGTGCTTCTTGGCAGCTATTTGGCATTGGGTATATTGGGATCTAGAAATATTTTCGGATGAACGTACAGGCAAGCCTTCTTTGGATTTGCCCAAGATCTTTGGAATTCATTTATTTCTTTCAGGGGTGGCGTGCTTTGGTTTTGGCGTATTTCATGTAACAGGTTTGTATGGTCCTGGCATATGGGTGTCCGATCCTTATGGATTAACTGGAAAAGTACAATCGGTAAACCCAGCATGGGGCGTGGAAGGTTTTGATCCTTTTGTTCCGGGAGGAATCGCCTCTCATCATATTGCAGCAGGCACTTTGGGCATATTAGCGGGCCTATTCCATCTGAGTGTCCGTCCGCCCCAACGTCTATACAAAGGATTACGTATGGGTAATATTGAAACTGTCCTTTCCAGTAGTATCGCTGCTGTCTTTTTTGCTGCTTTTGTTGTTGCGGGAACTATGTGGTATGGTTCTGCAACTACCCCAATCGAATTATTTGGTCCTACTCGTTATCAATGGGATCAGGGATACTTCCAGCAAGAAATATATCGAAGAGTCAGTGCTGACCTAGCCGAAAATAAAAGTTTAACAGAAGCTTGGTCAAAAATTCCGGAAAAATTAGCGTTTTATGATTACATCGGCAATAATCCGGCAAAAGGGGGATTATTCAGAGCAGGATCCATGGACAGTGGGGATGGAATAGCTGTTGGATGGTTAGGACACCCCGTCTTTAGAGATAAAGAAGGACGTGAACTTTTTGTCCGTCGTATGCCTACCTTTTTTGAAACATTTCCCGTTGTTTTGGTAGATGGAGACGGAATTGTTAGAGCTGACGTTCCTTTTAGAAGGGCAGAATCGAAGTATAGTGTTGAACAAGTAGGTGTAACTGTTGAGTTCTATGGTGGTGAACTTAACGGAGTCAGTTACAGCGATCCCGCTACTGTGAAAAAATATGCGAGACGCGCTCAATTGGGTGAAATTTTTGAATTAGATCGTGCTACTTTAAAATCTGATGGTGTTTTTCGTAGCAGTCCACGAGGTTGGTTTACTTTTGGACATGCATCGTTTGCTCTGCTCTTCTTCTTCGGACACATTTGGCATGGTGCTAGAACTCTGTTTAGAGATGTTTTTGCAGGTATTGACCCAGATTTGGATTCGCAAGTAGAATTTGGAGCATTCCAAAAACTAGGAGATCCGACTACAAGAAAACAAGCCGTCTAATACAACATTGTTGGGATATCTTTTGCTTCTTTATTTATTTTACCTAGGGTATTAGAAAAATCCTAATTTGAATCATTACCATTTCTTTGACTCTTGTTTTTTTTATCCGGTAGATGGTTCAAAATAAACAGGTATGAAAGTTATAATTGTAAACCACGATCGAACCTATGGAAGCATTGGTTTATACATTCCTCTTAGTCTCGACTCTCGGGATAATTTTTTTCGCTATCTTTTTTAGAGAACCGCCGAAAATTCAAACTAAAAAATGATTTTTGATTCTCTCAATTGAAGTAATGAGCCTCCCAAACTATGGAGGCTCATTACTTCAATTAGTCTCCGTGTTCCTCGAATGGATCTCGTAGTTGTTGAGCGGGTTGCCCAAAAGCGGTATATAAGGCGTACCCAGTAAAACTTACAAGTAAACCAGATACAGAGATGGCGACTAGGGTTGCTGTTTCCATTATTATAGAATTTCAAGATCACAATGAATCTATGATAAGATTGTTTATTTACAACAGAATAGTATACAAAGTCAACAGATCTCAATTACTATAATACGATTTATGGCTACACAAACCGTTGAGGAGAGCTCAAAAGCACGTCCAAAACAAACAGGTCTAGGGGGGTTGTTGAAACCGTTGAATTCAGAATATGGTAAAGTAGCTCCTGGATGGGGAACTACTCCTTTGATGGGTGTCGCAATGGCTCTTTTTGCAATATTCTTATCTATTATTTTGGAGATTTATAATTCTTCCGTTTTACTGGACGGAATTTCAATGAACTAGATCCACAAGAATCTCGGCTTTATCAATATAAAGTGACTAATTTAGGGCTCAGATTTCTACCCCATTATTTTTTGGTAGTTCGACCGCGAAATTTTTTTGTTTCTGTATTTCCGGAATATGAGTGTGTGACTTGTTAGAATTGATCCTAGTGCTAGTACAGAGAACCGATCTGTCATCTTGATAAAGATAGGTTTTTACCTCGTCAGATACTTATTC